TTTCTTCAATTAAATTTTCAATTAAGAAAAGGAAATACTAAGTAATAGTAGGAATTCTCTTATACCATTCGGAAGGATACTATCCTCATAATTATTCATGACTGTTTTTGTCTTTAGCATGACTACTTGATGAAAAGGGAAGGGGTAAATGACCGATACTACTGGAAGGATTCCTCTTTGGCTGATAGGTACTGTAACTGGTATTCTTGTGATCGGTTTAATAGGTATTTTCTTTTATGGCTCCTATTCCGGGTTGGGTTCATCTCTGTAATAATCATATGACCCAGATTAGATTGTAAACATGAAAGAGTAAGAACTCAGGGGGGCCATACCCCCCGAGTTCTTACTCTTAGAGCGAGGCTTTGGCCTATTCCAAAACGTATAGAACCTTAGTCAACATAATACAAATACTCTATTCGTAGAAATGATAAAAGGGATCCTTTGCTCTGATGTTTCACTCTATTCCTTTTTTCTTATAATGTTTTTGAAAAATTGAATATATTGACTGATTCAAAGTAGAAATCCATCGATTTTATGAATAATCCAATACGTGTGGATTTATCGGTATGAAACATCCTGCAAATCTTTTTTTTACTAAAATAAAATAAAAAACGAATAATAAAAAAAGGGATAAAATAAGAACTGTAATGAGATAATAAAGAAGTATTTAGATATACGTAAAGATTTAATCTGCTTTTCAGTCGGAACAAAACAAGAAAAGTCTTTTTTTGTTTGAATAATTTTACTAAGTTATAAGTTGAAGTGAATTGAATCATTGAAGAAGTTCTATTTGTTCAATGAATTACTCTCCCCTAACTTCCCCTTTTTTTGTTTCTGTTTGTCCATTACTGTTATGAATCTAAACAAAAAAAAAAGAAGTTCAGATATACCTGTAAAAGATAACTAGGGATAAGAATCCTTGGCGAACAGGAGAAAAAACACGATTCTTTCGATACAAGACGACACAAGAAAAATACCTTTCTTGTGTCGTCTTGTATCGAATAGAAGATTAGGAAGACTAAAAAGACTTTATAGAAATATTTTTTACTTTCATTTTTCCCGTCTTTGCCTTGTATTATATTCCTTTGTATGCTTTTTTTCTATTATTAGGAATAGTATACAAGTAATGAGTTTCAGACATCTCACAAAAGAAAAAACAGTAAAAAAAAAAAAAAAAAAAGTAAAAGGCTTACAGAATTTTTGAATCATACAATACATAATTCTATCAATCGACAAGTTTAAGGAATCTCTAGATCTAGAAATTTATTTCGTACAACTGAACCTTTTCAAACTGTTTCTTTTTCAGAACCAAAAAGATTTGTGCCAAAATCACAGATGCCAAGAAGAACAAAAGGCCTTGGACTCGTAATGGATCTTGAAGCACTATTTCTGCGTCTCCCTGCCCAAACCCTCCTACATTTGGATTACTTGTTAATGGTTGATCAAGCTTGATGGATTCACCTTCTGAAACAAGAAGTTCTGGTCCTGGAGGTATAATATCAACCACTTGACGTCCATCTAATGCATCAATTATGGTTATTTCATACCCCCCCTTTTCTTTACGTACTATTCTGCTTACTATACCGGCTGATGTAGCATTATAAACTGTATTGTTACTCTTGCTACCATCAGGATAAATCTGACCCCTTCCTCTGTTCCCACCTACATATATAGGATATTTTAAGAAGTGAACGTCTTTTTTCATAGCAGGATCGGGAGAAAGAATGGGAAAGACGATTTCACTATATTTCTGACCGGGAACAGGACCTATCACAAGAATATTTTTTTTATTAGGACGATAAGACTGAAAAGAAAGATTGCCCATCTTTTCTTTCATTTCGGGAGAAATACGATCGGGGGGGACTAATTCGAATCCCTCGGGTAAAATAAGAACAGCTCCCACATTTAAAGCTCCCTTTTTACCATTAGCAAGAACTTGTTTCAGTTGCATATCATAAGGAATTCGAACAACTGCTTCAAATACAGTATCAGGAAGTACAGCTTGCGGAACTTCAATATCCACGGGCTTATTAGCTAAATGGCAATTGGCACATACAATTCGACCAGTCGCTTCTCGTGGATTTTCATAACCCTGCTGCGCAAAAATGGGATATGCATTTGAAATAGATGCTCGAGTTATTACATATATCATGATCGATAAAGAAATGGATCGAGTCATCTGTTCTTTTACCCAAGAAAAAGTATTTATATTTTGCATAGTCCAATCATAGATCCCGGAATTTCTACAATAAATTCGATAGGTAGCTAGTAGAATTCCCTATCCACAAGTTTGCCATTGTATTGATTGTACTGAAAGAATTGTACTGGTGTAATATGGTATGAATACCTTGAACTGAAAAGGTAGAAGTATAAAAAATAAGTAAGATTTAAAACGATTTCTTTATACACGAAGCAAAAGTAAAGTATGATTTGATTGATATCAAGAGATCTAATGAATTCTTCATTCATTCATTGAATGATAAATTACTACAAGGGAAGGAGATACACGATTTAAAAAATGGAAGATCCAATATTTCACAATTGTATCTAGAATCACTGGGAAAGTGAAAACAAGACCAGATATAATTTGATCGTTCTAAGCCAATCCAAAATCGTTGTATATCGAACCAATCATTAGTTCCCAACCATGGGTCGAGTGGAATCCGATCCATAAATCAGTAACTAAAAGAATAGAAAAAGCTTTTATTGTGTCACTTAAGTTATAGAGAAATTCCTGAATCCAATTAGGAAAATTGTAACCAATTCCATCTTCATTTATTCCTTTCGATGAAGACTCGAAAATCCATTTTAAGTAACGAATATTATTTTTATTTTAAGACGAACCCTACCAGATCCTTTAATTCTTTTATTTCTATTTCGAATTCGAAAGATTTAACTTTTTAATCGCAGCACGGGGATAGGGTATCAATTCAAAATCAGGGAACTAAAAGGAAGAATTCTGTTTTTACGAAAACAAAAGGTAAGATATTTGATGAATCTATACTTAACTTAGATTAGACTTCTTAATGAAACTTATTAGACCTTTAATTAGTATAAAAGAGTTAAGCTGGGGGCCATGTATATGCGTATATTTTGGTGTACTTTTGGTGTACAAATAGTTTATAGTTTATATTAATACTTAAATTCTTAATACTTATTCTTAATACTTATCTTAATACTTAATATATATTATATATAAATTATTATTATATTATAATTAATAATTTATAATTAATTATTATTATATTTTATTATATTTTTTTTATTCTTTATGCGTCCTCCTGGTTTTTTTATTTGTATTTGAGATGTATAATGTATGTGAACTGCTGCCTCAACGGAACGGTAAAATAGAATATAGCATCCTTTGTCGGAATGAACATTTTTAAGAAGCTGCAGTTGTCTTAAAAAGATAATTAGTAAGTTCTTCTCTCATGCTGAGATTTATTCTTCAGTTCATTTCATTCAATTGGTACGCGCAAGAAATAGGCCAATTCGGCAGCTTTTTGTTCAATTTCTCGTGGATTAAAATTTTCATCAGTACGAGTCAAGGGAATGGCTCCTTGACCCCGGATTTCCATATAAAGGACACGACGAGTAAAAAGACCCTCTCCCACCTCTATTCTGATTGATTGGATATCTTTCAGAAAGAAACGAAGGAAGATGCGACGATTTTTTCCAGGGAATCCCCAACGAAAAAAGCACATTATCCCTTCTTTTCTATCGAATCGGTCATAACCACTACCTAAATTCCATGAAATTGTGCACCACAAATAAGAACTAATGAATAGACCTGCGATCCCATAGAAAGACATCACGATCCCTTGTGGGAAAAAAACAATTTCCTGAGAAGGAAATACGGATATCAGATTCCTACCAAGATAACTGGAAGTTCCAACCACTAAGAATCCTAGTGAACCTAAAAAAAGGATACAGGCCCAGCAAAAATTACTTGTTTTTCGAGACCCCGTTATAAGTTCTATCCATATATGTTCTGATCGCCAATTCATACTATACTAGATCCAGTTGCATTCGATTATAATTGAGAAAATAACCCAAATAGATTTGACTTTTCTTGCTTGATTCCGAAATAACTTCCATCAACTAGCAGTATTCTTACATGAACCATTAGGAATAATTGGTTAGATACATTGAGTTTCTATTTCAAAGATTTTTAAAAAATCTTTGCTGATCATTTTGAATTTAATTGATATTGATTAAGCTATAACCGCATATACATACATTAATGCATATATTATGCATTAGTATACATAACAATTTTTCCGTTTGTTTTTGGAAAGGCCACATATCATATATCCTACCATATTACACTAAAAAAGTATTTGTATGATGATCCAGCGTTGAAATAAATTGATGAGATTTGGTCCCATCATTTTTAGACAATCTTATTTCTTTGGACATAAAGAGATAAAGAAGCCATTGCGATTGCCGGAAAGACTAGGCCCACTAAAGGAACCAAAATAGAGGGAAAGTTAAAATCTATCATAGAACGGGTACCTCGATTTCATATTTGTACCTTTCATATTTGTACATATTATAATTATAAAGATATCTTATGTTATGATACGTCTACCTATTATAAAAAATATGAATATAATCTTAATATTCTTAATATTCTTAATATTAAAGTACTTAATAATAAAAATAAATAAGTACAAGGAATGTAGAACTAAATGAAGTTTACCTATTCCTCTTTCTACACGAATATGTATGACAGTCCACTTTCATCAATTTTATTCTTCTTTTCCCATCCTTAATTTTATTTATATCTTTTCTTTCAAAACAAACAAAGGTTTTTTGAAAGAAAAGCATTTTTTATGAATTCGCGACTTTAACCAATCTTATCCAACAAACAAAACAGGGATTCCTAGTGAAAAACAGGGGTTCTCGGTAAATAGAAATAACTTATATTATATATTCTCTTATATTCTATATTCTTATTATTCTTTATTATCATTCTATATTCATTCTTATATTCTTCTTAGTTTGATTATATATTCTATATTTTAATTTGATTTGTTTTTATATTTTATTTTTCTTTCTATATTTTTTTATATATTTTTCGTTGTTCTATAATATGAACATGTCATAAAGTAGGGATAAATTTTTTTTTTATTTACCCGATTTCTCAGAAGGAGAAAGAAACTCTTTTTTATCTTGTCGATAGAGAGATGCTTATTCCTAATCAGGAAGGGGGGGTCGAATAAAAAAAAGGATTCGGGTAAAAAAGTAATTATCCAAAACTTCTGACTCTTACTACACTTATAACTGATGTCCCAAAAGAAAACACCATCTTCCTAGTTTTGTTTTTTTGATTACAATAAACTAAATGCTTATTCGCTACAAATCAAAATAACTGAACCTAGTGCTATACTTCCATTTTAAAATGAAGAATTTCAACCCCTTTTTAATTTTAAATTAAAATATTTTTTTTTGAATCTTGATTCAAGGGAAGGAAACCCTGTAGTTGAAATAACTCACTGAGAACACCTTTTAAAAGATTACGTGGTACGATTGGGTCGAATAAGCCCTTATCGAATAAATACTCAGCCGCTTGTGAACCGTCAGGTACTGTCTTTTTCAATGTTTGTTCAATTACTCTTTTGCCCGCAAACGCAATATAGGCATTAGGTTCAGCAATAATGATATCTCCCAACATACCAAAACTTGCTGTAACTCCGCCAGTTGTAGGAGATGTAAGGATTGATACATAGAATAACTTTTTATTTGATTGATAATCATATGAAGCAGAAGATATTTTAGCCATTTGCATCAAGCTCAAACTCCCTTCTTGCATGCGTGCTCCTCCAGAAGCACACACAATAATGACAGGTAGAGATCGATTAATAGCATACTCGATCAAACGGGTTATTTTCTCACCTACTACGGATCCCATACTACCTCCCATAAACTGAAAATCCATAACTCCAATTGCTATGGGAATACTATTTAGTTGACCTATGCCCGTTTGAACAGCTTCAGTTAAACCCGTTTTTTTTTTATAAAAAAAGATGCGATCTGTATAAGGTTCCTCTTCTGAATGAAATTCAATGGGATCCATAGAGACCATATCCTCATCCATAGGCTCCCAAGTGTCAGGATCAATAAGAAGTTTGATTCTATCTGAACTACTCATTTTCAAATGATATCCGCAGTGTTCACAAATATTCATTTTTGACCAAAAAAATTTTTTATAATTTAATCCATAACAATTCTCGCATTGAACCCATAACTCTCTGTATTTTGTATTTATATCGAAATCATTAGAGCTTCCTCTTTCATTGAGATAACTGCTACTAGTACTACTCGAATTTTCACTTTCAATACTACTTATAGTTTGACTTTCCGTACAAATGAAACTATAAATGTAACTGTCGATACCACTGTAAATGTCACTATTAAGACTGATTTCAAAACGAAGATAACTATCAATGCAACTATTAATGTGATTATTCCAATTAGATTGAGTATCATACATGGAATAATAATAGTAGTAATTGCTACTCTTAGACTCACTATTCAAATAACTATAAAAAAGTATCTCTAGTTCATTCAAAAAAGAATTAGCATTGTCAATCTCAAAAATCTGATTTTCAATATCAAAATATACAGAATAACTGTCACCATTACTATTTTTAACTAAAAAAGTATCATCAGAGATCAAACTAAAAATATTTCTGCTATCAAATAAATAATCTAGATAATTAATATTACCGAAACTATAACTGCCACTATCACTCCAACTAGGAATCCTTTTCTCCGCATCATTTAGAATAGGTTCATTACTTCCACTAGTATGTCCAATACCATCAAGACTATCCATTGATTTACTTAGTCCACACCTATGTTCTAACTTATTGTTAGACAAGATCGAATTGAACCAACATTTTTCCATAGAGCCTTTCTGCCCCCTATTTGATGAAAACTTAATACCTAATATATGAATAGTCATTCGATGAATAAAAAAAGCATTTGACTATTTTTTTTTTATCATTCAGAATTCAAATGAAGCATATTATCCAATCATTAAAATTATTAATTAAAAACGAGCGAGTCTTGAAAAGAAAGAAAGGATTCTTCTCCTGTTGGGGAATCCAGTTAATCATTTCAATATTTCAATATATATTATGATAGAATCTTTTCCTCAAAAAAAAATCTAAGGAGAGGTTTCTTAAAAAACTTGAAATTCTCATCAAAAAGATACATAGTTGTTTCTTCCCATAAATTTTAAATAGATTCTCGTAGAATCTCGTGTCATACAGTCAAATAATAAATTTGTTTATTACAACAGGGAACGAAAAAGACAATATCAATATAAAGGATGGGGGTAGAAGGGATCTTTCCCTTGGCTTGATCCTTGATCTATGGCCTGAATATAAAATGATACACCAATCCAGTCCTAAGGATACATAATTAAGCCTATGGCTCCAACAATAAATAATAAATAATAGATTAGTCTTCAATAAATAATAGAAATAGATT